ATGCCGCATCTCTTCCGAGACCGGGACCTTTTATCATGACTTCTGCTCGTTGCATACCTTGATCCGCTACTGTCCGAATAGCATTTCCTGCTGCAGTTTGCGCGGCAAATGGTGTCCCCCTTCTTGTACCCTTGAATCCGCAAGTACCGGCAGAGGACCAAGAAATCACCTGACCTCGTACATCTGTAACAGTCACAATGGTATTGTTAAAACTAGCTTGAACATGAATAACTCCCTTTGGTATTTTACGTGCATTCTTACGTGAACCAATACGTCCATTTCTACGTGAACCAATTTTTGGTATAGGTTTTCCCATATTTTATTATCTCATAAATAGAAGTCAGAGATATATGGATATATCCATTTCATGTCAAAAACAGATCCTTTCTATTTTTTGATTTTTTTCATTTTCTATTTTTATATATTTTAATATTTTGTCATTTTAATATTATTTGAATATTCTATTCTAATATATTAATATATATAATAGAATATTAATCAAATTGGAATACAATTTATTAATATAAATTAAAATGAATATAAATATTAATAGAAATAGAGAATTTATAAATTTTATTTGATTTGATTTTTTTTGTGCATCCGGTCCTTTAGTTTTTGAAAGCCCCCCTTTTTTTGTTTTTTGGAAAGATTATCCTTGTCTTTGTTTATGTCTTGGATTGGAACAAATTACTATAATTCGTCCGCGCCTACGGATCAGTCGACATTTTTCACAAATTTTACGAACGGAGGCCCTTATTTTCATATTTGTCATTCCTTAACTGAATTTCGAATATCTTTATTGGAAGAAAATAGGGTTTCCTGAAATTTTTAACTTCAAATTATATCCCCAAAAGCAAAAGAATGTTGAAGTTGAAAAACAGTCTAATCATTCGAATTTTGGTTCCGGGGTTTTAAAATTATACGCCCTCCGCTTGAATCAAAATAACTTACTTCCATTTTTACTTTATCTCCCGGTAGTATACGTATAAAACTATGTCAAATCCTTCCGGAAACATAACCTAGAATCCTATTTTCATTATAGAAACGAACCTGGAACATACCATTGGGAAGTGATTCAGTAATTAAACCCTCATGAATCCATTTGTTTTTTTTATTCCTATTCCAGTTAAAAACCCTTCCCGTATTAACTAATGTATGAGGAGTGATATTAGAAACTCGCTTTTTCTTTCTCTTTTTTCACAAAAATGTATGTAAGTTTCTCATATAATTCGGATATCAGAAAGATTACCATATATAACATAAAATTTCTCCGCCGATTCTTTCTAATCGAGCCTCTCGATCTGTCATTATACCTCGAGAAGTGGAAAGAATTACAATCCCCATCCCTCCTAAAATTCTAGGAATTCGTTGGTAATTAGAATAGATTCGTAGACCAGGTCTACTGATTCGTTTTAAATTCAAAATATTTTTATATGATCCTTTCCTATTTCTTCTATGCCGTAGAGTTAAAACTAAAAAATCTTTTTTGTTTTCCCGATGTTTTCTCACGTTTTCAATAAAACCTTCTCGGAAAAGTATTGTAACAATGTTCTCAGTGATGTTAGTACAAGGTATTCGAACCGTTCCTTTTCTATTCATGTCAGCATTTCGTATAGAAGTTATTATGTCAGCAATGGTGTCCTTACCCATGATAAACTAAAATGATTGTTGCCCTTGACTTTTGATATAATCAACATGCTCTTTTATTATTTTATATCTTTTATTTTATTATTTTCTATTTTTATGAATTAGGGAATTATTAAATATTTTGATTTTGATATTTAATAATATTTAAAGATATTTAATAATATTTAAAAAAGATTTTTATATTTCTAATAAGATAAGATTTCGAATTCTAATTTCTAAAGAATTTAATAAGATTTCTAATAATTAAAAATACAAAAAAAAGGTATATGCGTGAGACATAATCAATCTATTAATTAATCTATTTCATTCAAATACTATAAATATATCACGGTCTCGTCTTATAATACCTCGGGTGCTAATGAAACTATTTTTGTGAAATTTAACTGTCTCAATTCCCGGGCGATCGCACCAAAAATTCGAGTTCCTTTTGGATTTCCTTCTTGATCAATGACAACCGCAGCATTATCATCATATTGTATTATCATACCGTTGTTACGTTTGAGTTCTTTACAAGTCCGTACAATTACAGCTCTGATCACTTCTGATCTTTCTAAAGGAGTATTTGGTACTGCTTCCTTGATTACAGCAACAATAACGTCACCAATATAAGCATATCGTCGATTACTAGTTCCTATGATTCGAATACACATCAATTCGCGGGCCCCGCTGTTATCGGCTACATTCAAATGGGTTTGAGGTTGAATCATATCATTTTTTTTCTCTGTTCTTTCAGTGCAAAGGGCGAAGTAAAAAAAAAGAGATATTGTGTATCAAAAAAAAAAAAAAGAAACCTACAATTGCAATTGTTTTTTTTCATCCCAAAGACCTCTTTCCTTTGGTTCTAATTATTATGCTGAAATAATGAATTGAGTTCGTATAGGCATTTTGGATGCTGCTATTGCAATAGCTTTTCTGGCTATATTTTCTGTGACTCCGCCCATTTCATAAAGTATTCTACCCGGTTTAACGACAGCTACCCAATATTCGGGAGATCCTTTTCCCGAACCCATACGTGTTTCTGTAGGTCTTACTGTAACCGGTTTGTCTGGAAATATGCGTACCCATATTTTTCCACCGCGGCGGGCATTTCGTGACATTGCCCGCCGTCCTGCTTCTATTTGTCTAGATGTGATCCAAGTGGGCTCAAGTGCCTGAAGAGCATATCTACCGAAGCAAATATGATTACCTCGAGAGGATATTCCTTTCATTCTTCCTCTATGTTGTTTACGGAATCTGGTTCTTTTGGGGTTATAGTTGATGGTTCTTTCTCAATTCCATCTCTACTACAGAACCGTACATGAGATTTTTACCTCATACGGCTCCTCGCGAATGAAACGATTAAAATAGAATATACATGGATTTAAAATAATATACCGAATCGTCGTGGGATTTTTTGAGATTTCATCAAATCTATTGGAAATTTGTATATCTTGTTTTGATATATAACTAAACAAGTATTCTTTTTCTATTATAGACAATTCTTGCTATCTAGATATAAATAGATAATGTTGTTTTGTTATGTTATAAGGTTCTAACAAATTTTGTTTTTCCTTTTATTATCATATCGGATTGGCCCTAATTTAGAAATAAAAAAAAAAACAAAATTTCGCGTTCGCGGGCGAATATTTACTCTTTCATTATCTATTTCAGATGTAGGGTTAGCCCATGACTCCTCAGAACATGATTCCTCAGAATAAATGGATTGGTTCTTGGTTCGTTCCGCCATCCCACCCAATGAATCATTAAGATTCGTTTTTAATAAAATCTTAGGCATTCACTGGTTCCGTCGTTCCCATCGCTTCTCAATTAATGGTTAGGTCTGAATTGTACAATGGAGCCTCTAATTCCATTTTCTTTTTTCTTGAGTCAACCTTCTCAGTTTTTAGTGACTCGGGACTCTTGATTTGTTTGTTCTATGAATATAGTCATCTAATTATGGATTATCTAATTATGGATTAATTAATATTGATGCTTTATTACACTACCTTTTATGAGATGACTCATAGACCTTACATATTAGAATTCTCTACCATTGATATTATTTTTCTCTCTTTCTTTCACCCTTTCGTTTATCCATATATTCTTATTGCTTCACAACTCATAATCAGATTCGTTTTTCTTTTTTTATGCAATATCTCAGTTGGTATAATAATATTGCCAATATATCATATTTTTACTTATATCTTGACTTGTTCTTTAGATCCAGATAATGCGAAGCGATGAGTTGGTTATTAGTTCTATAGTTATTAATTAATTAATACTACGAGTTGGTTTCTTTTTTTGTTGAATCCTAACCACTCTAAAAAAAAAAAACCAACGCAACGAGTCGCACACTAAGCATAGCAATTATATCAATATCAAATGATTAATCGAATTTTTATTCAATCTTATAAAATTAAATTAAAATTGCTCATTTTTTCTTTTGACTTAACAGAATAAGAATGGAATAATTTTTCATTTTTTGTTTTTTCGATAGATAGAACGTTAAAGATAAGGCAAAGTTTATTATTCTTCGTTTACAAATATCCAAATTTTGATGCCTAATACCCCATAAATAGTTCGAACTGTATAGGAACAATAATCAATTTTTGCTCGAATGGTTTGTAGAGGAACCCTACCTTCTCTGATCCATTCGACACGTGCAATTTCTTTTCCGTCGATGCGTCCCGCAATTTGTATTTGAACTCCTTTTGTACCCGCCTGTTCAGTTAATTCAATAGCTTTTTTCATTGCTTTACGAAAAGAGACTCTATTTTTTAACTGTCCGGCTATAAATTCTGCAAGAATATTAGGGTGTCCATAAGGGTTTGCAATTCTTGTAATAGCAATGTTGAGTTTTACGTTCATACAATTAAGGTTTTTTTGCACATTCATCTGTAATTCTTCGATTCTTCGAGGTTTACCTTCTATTAATAACTTTGGAAATCCCATATAGATTATGACTTGAATCAGATCGATTCTTTTTTGAATCTTTATTCGTGCAATTCCCTCCACACCAGAAGATATTCTCATATTTTTTTGTACATAATTCTTGATACAATCCCGTATTTTTTCATCTTCTTGTAGACTCTCGGAATAATTTTTTGGTTGTGCAAACCAAAGAGAATGATGACTTTGGGTTGTACCAAGTCTGAAACCGAGCGGATTTATTTTTTGTCCCATAATCCCCCACTACTATACATAAAATGACACCTCGTATCTGTGTATTTTTTTTATCTTTATCGATCCAATTTTTTTGAAGCATAATATGGCATATTTGCATCTTTCATACTCTTCTTTTATTTATAGATATATCTTTCAATACAATAGTTATATGACAATTTAGCAGATAACTTTGTCTTCGAGTTCGAAGT